AATCAATGGTGCAGAGTCAAAATGGGATTTTGACCTAACGTTTTTGATGAACCAATCCAATGAATACACCCGTAACAAGTCCCTATATGATTTCTGATGGAATCGGAAAGCACTAAGTACAAGCAAGATACACAGTTGCCCCTTGGAAGTCTCAAGGGAATGTGACTAATGGAATATGTAGGAATAGTAAGACCTATTGTTGCCTTTCATAAACAAAAAGCAGAAAAAAAAAAAATATACCATCAAGATATATAACTATCTATCACATACTCCTAATTTCCCATCTAAGCCTTACTGTCTCTACTTCTGTGAAATGTGAAACAATTGGAAGACACCCTATTACATTCTTGGCGGGGTTACCCCAACGAAAGCACTTTTTTCCACTTTTATTCTATAAAAGCCAATCACCCATACAATATTAATTGAAAACCTGAGCACTCAGAGACTCTCATGAGTTTGTATGGATACAAAGTATCTTCAGTTCTTTCCACAACTCCTAATTGGATTCCCCACCAGCCTACCCAATCTACTTCAAGACTCAGTCAGTAAACACTAGTAGGGTAAGGTAATTAGGAAGTATTTATAGTCCTTCCTATAACCCCTTCTTGGATCCTAGGAGCAAGGATTTACAGTCTCTTAGGAACCTTCCTTTGGATACACGGATTTACGGTCCCTGACTTTCGTAGTTCTGAATCTCACAATTGAATCTTACTATGGATTTGATTCGATTGATAAATCAAATCAATGGCCTGAACGCATCAGGAATCCGTAATTAAGTGAGTATTTCTTTATTTATATTGGTAATTCATATTGGTATGGTACAGGTTTGGGTCACACCCCGATTTTTGAAGAAATAATTGAAAGTCAACCCCCCGATCCTTAAAATTGGGTATCGACAGTCCCCGCCCCTTACCTCTGCTTCTGCCAGGCAAGAATTTTGTGAGTTCTATTAGTTTAGTAGGGTAAGAAATTCCGAGTCTTTTGTTAATCAGGCGACACCCGGATTTGAACTGGGGAGAAAGGATTTGCAGTCCCCCGCCTTACCACTCGGCCATGCCGCCAAAACGATACAAAATAGATATAGATGGAACTATTCTGGGGAATTGCTGAACCATTTCTTTTTTTTGATTGGATCCTGTTGTTCTCTTAGATTGATTGTATTTCAAAACACACAACACCTAAATAAAAGCTTTCCCCCCTTTTTCTATTGAAAGAGAAAAATGGATTTCCAGTCACAGAATCCAAAATTCAGAGCAAATTGGAAGCATTAATGACTGTGAATTCATGAATGGTTCTTGGATTTTGATCTCCAATTTGGTTTCCTTAATGACATAAGGAGATCAAATTGATATACGACTAATCAGTCTCAATTCTTTTCCATAATTTTCAATTTCAATTATAACAACAATTATGTGTATATGTAAACCCCAGAACAGAAATTATTACACGGATACCTAGTCAGGTATCTTATCTACATATTCCTATTAGGAAATCGTCGTGCTTGCATTTTTCATTGAATATATTGAATATAAAATCGAAATTTGGATATAGCACGACCTATGTTGCCTCAAGGGAACTTCGATAAAAGATGGGATATACGGATAGCTAGATAGTTATATCTGCATGTACTTAATAAATATGACTTCTCTTACGCACTTCAATCGTATTCTACTAATTAACAAATGGGTAGAAATATCTTTTCTCTCTGCGAATCATTTTTTGAACAACGGAATCGATGAAATAAATTAAGTGCTAAAATCAAAGTCAACTCTAGACGGTTCCTGATTATTCTGTCTTTATCTCACTCATAGAGAACAGATTCAATTCCGAATCCATTTATGGTACCCAATCTGATCGTAATATCATAAGGTAGAAATTGGATCTATTTTGATATTCTATACAAGACTCCATAAGTCTAAGTGGCAGAATTTTGTTTCCCGGAATGTTTTATCAATTCATTTCCATTTGTATCTGTCGCAAATTCGAATTTGAGTCACATTTTTTTTTATTCCTCCGTTCATACGTATTTAGTACATATATATATGTATATGGGGTTGGATAAAATTTCATGTTGTTCAAATGAGCAAAATATACATTCCATCGTTGCTAGATCAATCTATATGGTTCAACGAAGAGTGAGCCAATAGTTGGATTTTTTCGATAAACGGAAAACTTAAGATGTTCCGGGATGGAAATGAGGGAATGTATACAATACCAGGGTTTAGTCAGATACAATTTGACGGATTTTGTAGGTTCATTGATCAAGGCTTGATGGAAGAACTTCATAAGTTTCCAAAAATTGAAGATACAGACCAAGAAATTGAATTTCAATTATTTGTGGCAACATATCAATTGGCAGAGCCCTTGATAAAAGAAAGAGATGCTGTGTATGAATCACTCACATACTCTTCTGAATTATATGTATCCGCGGGATTAATTTGGAAAACCGGTAGAGATATGCAAGAACAAACCGTATTTATTGGAAATATTCCTCTAATGA